TGTCCCGGCCAGTACTTAAGCAGATCAGGCCGGGAGAATAAACCTTTCGTATAAAATCAAAGAACTAAGATATTCTTTCTATTGAGGAGATCCGTTTTGAGTCATTATCCATATTGAATTCCTGATCAATTGCTTTTTTCTATCTTTTTCTTATTTTTCTTATATTTCTTATACATATTTTTACATATTTTATTATACATAATATATTTATACTATAATAAATATATACCTCTTAGTATAAATATATACCTTTACTTTTATTTTATTTAAATTATTTTATATAAATATTAAATACTTTGTTTAAGTTTAAATTTTAATAGCTATTTTTAAAATTTCTATTATTTATTAGAATATTTTAGAATATTTCGAATTTCTATTTTAATAATATAATAATATTTTTTTTATTAAAATAGAATAATATAATAAAATAAATAATAATAATAAAGTTAAATAAGATTAAATAAATAAAAATCAAATGAAAAAAGAAAATAAAGAGAAGAAGGTGGATTTTTATCAATCTTTATTTCACGTGTTACATCACATAACAAATTTTCAATTTGGAATTAGGAGAGATGGCTGAGTGGACTAAAGCGGCGGATTGCTAATCCGTTGTACGAATTATTTGTACCGAGGGTTCGAATCCCTCTCTTTCCGCTTTCTCTGATCACTTGGTATTTTCGAATTCGAAAAGATTCTCATCCCTTGATTTTATCATAGTTAAATGTATGAAACAAATAAGATTATTAAGAATTAATTTTGAAAAAAGCAAAAAAAAACTAGAAATTTTTTATTCCTCACGTCCAGGATTGCGTCCTGGATCATTAGATAAGAATCCAAAGATAAAAAGGGAAACAAAGAATATCACTACTGTGTAAACAAAGAGTTTGAGAGTAAGCATTACACAATCTCCAAGATCATTTTTTTTTTTTGAAAAAGGGGAATAGATTGCCTATTTTTTACCACATATACCATTTTTTTTTTGTTTTGACACCCCAAAAAATGAAAAATAAAACGAATTTATTTGTAATAAGATTTTGATTCATTCGTTACCCGAAATTTCTTGTCATATCAACAATTAGGTATTGTGGAGTACCTAATAGTCCATACTCACCGGAAGGCCAGAACGGGGAAAAGGCTGATCCAAATTCATCGCTGCGGTTATTCATTCAATATACAAGAATTTCTATTTTTGAATCGAGGGTTCGTAGTGTAAGACTTATCTGATCTTATCAATTTTTAGAATTTTTTTATCGAATACATCATCAATTTAGCAGAGTATTAAAGATTTCATCGAAAACTTACAGCGGCTTGCCAAACAAAGGCTAAGAGAAAAAAGAGTACAGGTATGACAGGCATAACATCTACGATTGGATTGAAAATGGCATAAGCTTCGGGCAATTTGGCGAAGAAAAAACTACTCGAATAAAGGACAGAATTAAGACAGATACCAATTAAACTAAAGATATTAAGCATAACAAGCATTTCGTTCTTGTGGATTAGATAATTTTGAGTTATTTTTATAAGGGAAAAATGAAAAAGGCAGATCAAGAAATCCTTCTTTTTCTTCGGTTCGGACTTTCCCAAATAAAAAATCCCCCCCCCATTATCATTCTAAAATGAGAATATAAGGAATTCAACTTTCATACAATATCTTAATTGAATTCTATGTAATGATCAATGAATTTTTTTGATTCTATATCTACATGTCTTGAATCCTAGCAACAAAATATCCCATATGTTTTTGTGTATTTGGGTTGGGATTGACGAATAACCAATACCAATATTAGTGTTGATTAATATCGAATAGAAATCAAAATGGGGCGTGGCCAAGCGGTAAGGCAGCGGGTTTTGGTCCCGTTATTCGGAGGTTCGAATCCTTCCGTCCCAGATCGTTTTTCATGAAACGAAAGATGGGATCACACTGCATTCCACATGAAACAATAATTTGTTAAAGGGAAAAATCTTTTCTTATTAATTTTCAGAATGGTTCTAAGAATCATATCTGAGAATTCGTTTGGTTTCTCACAAACGGAATCAAGTGTCAAATGTGGGTAAAATTGAATATCTTTATTTTCATTCAATTCATATGATAGAATATGGGGTTAAATTAAATAAATTCGATCCTTGCTGACCTTTATCCGGATAAATACTTATTTATCCGTAGATAGAAATATTATATACCGGTTGAACCAATGACTATTCATGATTTTATATTGAATCAATTCCATACCGCTTTGAAATTTCAATTAGAGGAATGTTATGGTAAAACTTCGTTTGAAACGATGTGGTAGAAAGCAACGTGCGACTTGAAGGACATGGTCGGCTGTGGATTTTTACATCCGCCATCTTCTATAGTAATGAAGATGCTCTTGGCTCGACATAGTTTGTTCTGTTCTGCCCGGAACCTAATTTGTGTTGGGTTATAAGTAAATAGTACATGATGAAGCTCGAGAAGAAAGGATTGATTCATTTTTCAAGGGAAAGAATCTAGGGTTAGTGAAAATCAATAAGTTAGACCAACTCTGTAAGTATATCCTCACTATATATAAATTCTAAATTGAAAGGTTCAAATTCAGAACAAGTTTGAAAAGTCAAATTTTCCGAAATTGGTAAAACTATTTCGATGAAAAGTGTATCACAAGGGAATCAATCATTCGTATTCTATTTATATAGAAAGAAATAACAAAAAAAGGTATGTTGCTGCCATTTTGAAAGGAATAAGGATCCCCGAGGTAATGTCTAAACCCAATGATTTCACAAAGCAAGGATAAAGGATTCCGAAACAAGGAAACACTATTTTCAATTGTCTCAACAATTGGATCAGACTGAGGAATAAAAATAGATTCGAAATGAGACAAACAAAAGAGTTTAGAGACGGCTCAATAAATGTCTAAGGATTTTCTTGTCAGAATTACCCAACTTGAGTTATGAGTATGAATGAGATTTCTTCCTTTTTCTGTAAGGAAGAAGAAAAAAGTACTCAATTCAAATTATAGTAAAATTCATGATTTTATGGATCCACTTGCTATTATATACAGAAATTGGAATCATTTTTCTCGAGCCGTATGAGGAAAAAACCTCCTATACGTTTCTAGGGGGGGCATTGTTTATTTACATCTATCCCAATGAGCCATCTATCGAATCGTTGCAATTGATGTTCGATTCCGAAGAGAAGGAAGAGATCTTCGAAAAGTAGGTTTTTACGATCCGATAAAGAATCAAACTTATTTAAATGTTCCTGCTATTCTATATTTCCTTGAAAAAGGTGCTCAACCTACAGGAACTGTTTATGATATTTTAAAGAAGGCAGAATTCTTTAAAGAAAGAACTTTGAGTTAATTAAAGGAAAAAACAAAATTATTAAATAAATAAAATAAAGTAGGGAAGGGTAACTAGTATCTATCCTTGTGTAATTATTTCTATTTACACACCATTTTCCTTTTTCTTGCTTTATTCATATTTTGGTGGGGGAATTGAATTTAACAACAAACAAGGGGTTAAGCTTGCTTATCGTACTTTTATTGATTGAATAAACCGGGGATTTTTTATTTACCTTTTCCTTAATTTTTTCCATTCCAATTTCTTATTTATGTTGTGCCAATCCAACACAAGTCTTTATTTTATTTACTTGATTTACTTTCTCAACATTGCTTTTATATTGACAATGGTGTATCGAACAAATATAATTCGATCGTAGATAAATAGGGCTGTTTATCCCCACCCCATATTGATTTTTTTTGTTTCCTTCACTCAAGGGTTTGCCTTGCTGCATTTACTCTCATACAAGATGTATTTTCTTAGGGAAAATCAAAAAAGAATTTGATAAAAAATGGGTGGTCTGTCATAATTTTTACATTTCGATTAGGAATATTTTTAATCCGATCTGCTAATTTTGGTATTTTGTGTTTCTAATTGATCAGAAAATCTTTCTTTTCGATGTGTTGCTAGTTCAATGTTTTGATAGGGTCGTGCAGTGCAATTCAATTGATTTTTATATTTCGATCGTATCTACATATCCTATTTATCCGGGTTGCTAACTCAACGGTAGAGTACTCGGCTTTTAAGTGCGACTATGATCTTTTACACATTTGGATGAAGCAACGAATTCGTCCAGACTATTGGTATAGTCTATAAGACCACGACTGATCCTCAAGGGTAATGAATGGAAAAAACAGCATGTCGTAATAAAATCAATTTATTATTTTATTAGATTTTCGATTTTATTAATTTATTTAATTTGAAATGAAAGTCAAAGTTAAAGTAGAACTTTGAGTTTATCCTTACCGGATCATTACAGTTCCAAAAGATTGTTTTGATTTTTGGAAGGGGACAAAAGAAATTCACATTTACAGTTGGGTCTAGTGAATAAATGGATAGAGCTCTATGGCTCCAATTCTGGTAAAATAAAAAGCAACGAGCTTATGTTCTTAATTGGAATGATTACCCGATCTAATTAGATGTTAAAAATGAATTAGTGCCTAATGCGGGAAAGAGTGGGTTCTCCTGTGAGTGAACCATTGATTTTTTCTTTTTTTTTTTTCAGAATCCTAATTATTCTTTATTATGGATTGTAGACGGATGTGTAGAAGAAACAGTATATTGATAAAGAGAATTTATTCCAAAGTCAAAAGAGCGATTGGGTTGCAAAAATAAAGGATTTTTTCTCCTGTTGTAATTATAACGAACATAAACCAATTGGATAGAAAAGGAAGGTAAAAAGATCTGTTGGTTGGACTCCCTCTTTCTTTTCCGGGGTATATATTTTTTTCTTACTATACTATATACATAATACAATACATAATACCCTGTTCTGACCATATTGCACTATGTATGTATCATTTGATAAACCAAGAAAAACCTCCTGCCTCTGGCTCAAGTAGAAATGTAAATGGAAGAATTACAAGGATATTTAGAAAAAGATAGATCTCGGCAACAACACTTCCTATATCCGTTTCTTTTTCAGGAGTATATTTATGCGTTTGCTCATGATCATGGTTTAA